GTTACATTTTTCATATGCTCTCCTCTTATAGATAGGACTAACAAAGAACAGAGTTCTTTTTGTATCACTTGACTTGCCCTTTTTTGATCGATTTCTTTTTCTTAATTTTTTTCTTTGTTTTAAGTTTCCGATAAGATACTTATTAAGTTGGGTCCTAGGTCTTGTAGAAATTGCAAAATATTTCCCCTGTTCAAACACTTCCTAAAAAGAAAGTAAAAATTCCATCGTACTAACCGAAGGATGGGAAGGAATAAAGCGAGCAAATCCACTAATTCGTGATCCTCAAATCAGTCTTTCCCGGGGTATTGTTCCAACAAATACATAATTGTAGGAGTAAAGTAGTGATATAATTCACAGAAGCAAACCGCAACGAATTAATAAAATAAGAAAAAGTGTGTCATGCACTTTTTTACATTTTCGTTCTAGGATGAAATTAAACAAAAGGATTTGCAAATAAAAGTGCTAATGCCACAACGAGCCCATAAATGGTTAAAGCTTCCATAAAAGCTAGACTAAGCAATAAGGTGCCTCTTATTTTTCCTTCTGCTTCTGGTTGTCTCGCAATACCTTCTACGGCTTGGCCTGCAGCAGTACCTTGACCAACTCCAGGTCCAATAGAAGCAAGCCCTACGGCCAATCCAGCAGCAATAACGGAAGCGGCAGAAATCAGTGGATTCATGATGATAGGTTCCTCGCACCAAAAAAAAATGGTTAATGATACAATCAACCAAGGAATTCTTACTTATTTGATCACTAAAAAATATCGAATCGAAGTAACTAAAACTTCGAAAAAAATATATATAGATAGGGATAAACCCTATATATAACTAATATATATCTACTATCACATATACATTTGTTTCTTTCATAACGGAAACCGCCCGCATTTTTTATTGAATCAGATTCTAGAATAATTCGTCGAAAAATATACAGGAACTGTAGCTGGACTTATAGACATTACATATAGACATATATCTAGTGTGATCTCCCTAACCCATCCTTCGTAATATCGTCTATCTTTCCTCTTAGAACTCTAGTCATATATACATATGGATTTCTTATTTCTATCTATATATGTATATGTTACCGAACCAAGTATATTTTCTTGAACCATGCATTGCCTCAGTCGGGGTAAGCTTAAAAAAAGAAGACTCTTTTGAAAACTAATCAATGATGACCCTCCATGGATTCCCCTATATAAGCCGCGGCTAAAGTTGCAAAAATGAGAGCTTGAATACCGCTTGTAAATAATCCAAGAAACATGACAGGGATAGGAACTACTGAAGGTACTAAAGAAACAAGAACAACAACTACTAATTCATCCGCCAATATATTTCCGAAAAGTCGAAAACTCAGAGATAAAGGTTTTGTGAAATCTTCTAGGATGTTAATTGGTAAAAGGATTGGAGTTGGTTGAATGTATTTTCCAAAATAAGCCAATCCTTTTTTGGTAAGACCCGCATAAAAATATGCCACGGACGTGAGTAAAGCTAAAGCAACAGTAGTATTTATATCATTCGTGGGGGCAGCCAACTCTCCATGAGGTAACTGTATGATTTTCCAAGGTAAAAGAGCTCCAGACCAATTAGAAACAAAAATAAATAAGAACATGGTTCCAATAAAGGGAACCCAAGGCCCATATTCTTCTCCAATCTGAGTTTTACTCAAGTCTCGAATAAATTCAAGAACATATTCAAAGAAATTCTGCCCGTCGGTAGGAATAGTTTGTGGATTCCGAACAGTTATGATAACTGACCCTAATAAGATAGCAATTACTACCCAAGAAGTGATAAGTACTTGAGCATGAATTTGTAAACCTCCTATTTTCCAATATAAATGTTGGCCTACTTCTACACCTGATATATCGTAGAATCCTTTGAGTGTTTTAATGGAACATGGTATAACATTCATATTGCCCTCTGACAGAAATCAAACTAAAAAAAAAAATTATTTTGATTCAACCATCTCTTTTTCAACTTATCTACTTTCATCATTAATCATATATTTAAAATACCAAGAAATCACATAACATAATATCCCATTTTATCTCTTTTTAAAAATGCAAGACAAGAATAGTAACCAATCTAAGAAATCAAAATAATTAACTAATCTTATTATTCTTAATCATAACATAATCATAATCAATGACTTCTTATATAGCTAGAACGACCCTCACAAATTGCGGATACTAATTTGTTAAGAATCAATCGAATTGAAGCTATAACGTCACCGTTGATTGGAATCGAAATATCTGCAAGATCCGGGTCACAATTTGTATTGATTAAACAAATTGTTGGAATTCCAAAAATGACACATTCTCGAAGAGCTGTATATCCTTTTTGCTGATCAACGATGATTACAATATCGGACAACCCAGTCAGATATTTGATCCCACCCAGATATGTTTGCAAAGTCGATAATTTTCTCTTCAACATTGCTGCATCTCTTTTAGGGAGACGGTTGAGTTTCCCCATCTTTTGTTCTCCTCTTAAGTCTCTGAACTTATGAAGTCTCGTTTCTGTAGTGGACCAATTCGTTAACATACCACCGAGCCATTTTTTATTAACATAATGACATCGAGCCCTTATTGCAGCTGAGACTACTAAATCCGCTGCTTTATTTTTCAACCATTAAAAAGGTTTTCCTCGACTTGCTGCATCAAAAACGAAATCACAGGCTTCTGATAAAAAACGAGCAGTTCTAGTAAGATTTGTAATATGAATACCTTTACTCTTTGCAGAAATGTAAGGGACCATTCTAGGATTCCATTTCTTAGTACCATGATCAAAATGAACTCCCGACTCCATCATCTCTTCCAAATGGATGTTCCAATACCTTCTTGTCATTTTTCACGCGCTTTCTCTTTTTTTTTTTTAGAAATAACTAATTGTTCCTACGGAACCTTATAATGAGGTTGACCATTGATACATAGTCCGAACTATTAATTTTTTTTATTACTTACCTCATTTTTTTACTTAACAAAACTAGAAAGGAAAAAGAAAAAATATCTGCTTAGGAATTATGAAATCGCGTAAATGAATTTTCTAATGTGTCATGGAAATTCTTTGGGCTACAAGAACAAAAAAATTCTCGATGGTGTAACAAAATATCTCTCATTTCCAACTTGAATACATTTTTCTTTTTTATTTCAAAATGAATGTTTTTGTCTTGCCTTGAACGGTGCACTAATTTTTTAAATCCGGTACCGATAGGGATAATTCCCCCCAGAACTACATTTTCTTTCAGACCCTTCAACCAATCAATACGCCCCCGTAGAGCAGCTTTTGCTAAAACTCTAGCAGTTTCTTGAAAACTTGCTTCAGATATGAAGCTTTGAGTATTCAGAGATGCCCTCGTTATTCCTAATAAAATTGCCCGATAACAGATCGCTTCGTCTAAAGCACGCCCTGCTCGTTCTGCTCGTAGCAATCCGATTAATTCTCCAGGCGAAAAAACATTAGACATTCCGTCTTCTGAAACCAACACTTTTGATGTTACTTGTCGTACAATAATCTCTAGATGTCTATTATGGATCTGCACCCCTTGAGATCGATAAACCTTTTGGATCTTATTAACCAAAGAGATATGGCTTTGGGCTATAGTTAGCTCAGCTCCAATTAAGAATCCCCAAGGAATTCCAAGAATTCTTGGTATACGTTCGTTCCAACCTTCGACTCTCCTTTCAAGGTTCATCGATATTGAACCAATCGAACGCACTTCTAAGATTTGCTCCACTTTTGGAAGTCCCTGCGTTATGTCACCAGATCGGGATTTTTCATATATAAATGTAACTAATGTATCTCCTTCAGAAAGGGTTTCTCCGTAATGTCCGTGAACAGTCGCTCCTGGAGTAGCCAAATACGGCTTAGCTGATCTTATAACTAAGGAATCAACATGAACAATTAAAATTTGACCAGATTTTTTTATATGTGTCCCATATTTAACTAGACATAGATTTTCACAAATAAATTGTCCAATGCTAATTATTGTGGATGTTTCTTCACAATAATTGTGATGTAAAAAGCACCAATTCAAATGGGATGGATTCAAAATGATGGTATTGCATGGGTTGGGATTATAAATCCTTCTATTTTCATCTATTAAACAGTATTTAAGTACTTCAAGTACTTGGAAAGTCGCTTTCAAATTATCAAGTATCCAATATTTGTTTACCAAGATCTGATTATGAGTTATTAAATAGTAAGCTGAATAAAAGTTCACTATTTTAGATACAATAGTACCTAGGGGACCCAACAAATCCCTAATTAGAATTATGGGATTCAATTCTTTTGCCGTGATGTTATATTTCGAACCATTGAATGGACATGGGCCAACTCGAGAACAATTGAATGATGACAAAATTATCAAAGCCTTATTTTGATTCAACAATGTACCAATAGTTGCTTGATGCTGAGTAACTACTGAAATCTTCACTTTCGAAAAAAAAGGGTTGATATTGGTGCAATCTAATCCATTATCGGGGATCAATCCCGAACCCGCCGTATCATACCTTTTTTCGGCATATGAAAGATTAGACTTTACTAACTCAATTTTTATGAAATTTTGAATCAGATCATTTGCCCTTACCTCAACAAGAGAAGCATGAACTTCTTCTATAGAACCATTTTTTTCTTGGTCCCAATTCAATACTAAGCAAGTCCGAACTAATTGAATACTTGTGTGAAAAATTCCACGAATTGACTTTCCATTTCCATAAAGGATATAATTGACAATTCTAAGTTGGACATTATCTTTTTCCTGCAAGAGATCTTGAGTGAAAAGTTTTGCTAAATTTATCCCATCAGCTATTTCATATGTGATTACGGGCCGAACCAAAACAAAATACTTTTTTTTAATGGGTGTGATTCGTTGGACATAAATCCAATTTTTCAAAATTTTTGATTCCTTAGAATTTTTTTTTTTCATTCCCGGTGGTATTAAAATGCCGCTGTGTCTAGATATCTTATCTGTCTCTCCGGGAAAATGAATATCCCCAGAAAAAATTTTCAGTTCAATACTTTTTTTTTTTATCTCCACTCGGACTAATCCACCTACTTGGCTTCTTGTATTTAAAGCGAGTTGTGTATCTACTTCAATGATACTATTGTTCCGGACCATTAGGTACGAAGATCCGGGTAAGATATGCACCTCTTCAGGAATAAAAAAAAACCGATCCACTTTCATTTTGTATTTTGGACTAAATTCTTTTACTCCTCGATACTCAATCAAATCTTCTTTTTTTACGATTGAATCCACCTCTACGGTCCCATATTTAGTAATTCCCGAACTGTTTCTTCTATATTGTGGATCGTCAAAATAAGCAAGAATACTATTTCTATGTAAAATACCATTTGTGGGTATTTCAATCGAAATACCAAAAGAGGGTATTAGTTCTTTCTCTCCTTCTGGATTATATTGTAATGGAATGCTAAATCTATTTCTTCGCCTTTTCGCCAATAAATCAGAATTCTCTTGGAGAATCGAAAGATATATAAAATCCAAATGCCTATTGCGGATGATTTGATCAAGTCTTGAATAGTCAAAAATTTCCCTATCTTTTTTAACAGAAGGATCCAACAATTTATGCCTTACTTGATCATTAGTAATTGAGAAGTCAGAGATATATCTTTCGTCGACAGAAAAAGAATAAAAATGAATTTGATCTTGATCTTTGTGGAGTGAAAAAGACACTATACTGGATCCGCGCGGACTTCCTGCTAATAGCCATAAATGACTTGTTTTTGGTAATAGATGAACGTTACTATATGTATATTCGGGTGCATGGTAGACATTGGTACTCCAGTGCATTTCTCCCTCTGATTCAGAATAAATATGTTTTCGGACCTTCTCTTTAAAATGAAAAGTAGACGTTCCAGTACGAATCTCAGCAATAACTTGTTCAGATTCTACATATTGATTATTTTGAACTAAAATCAAACTTTTGGGAGGAATATTCACACTATGTAGAATATCCCGACTCTCAATAGTTACATACAAGTCTATAGAACATAGAAAAGCAGGATGCCCGTGACGGGTACGTGTGGGATGAACCAAATACTCGTTGAACTTTATTTTTCCGTTAGAAGGAGCTCGTACATGTTCGGCAGTACCGCCCGTGAATACTCCACCCGTATGAAAAGTTCTTAATGTTAGTTGAGTCCCTGGTTCCCCAATTGATTGCCCCGCAATAATACCTACAGCTTCCCCCAATTCAACCAGATCGCCGTGAGTGGAACTTCTACCATAACATAATTGACAGATCCAAGATGTATTCCTGCAAGTAAAGGGGGTTCGAATATATATTGGTTGTGCTCGAAAAGTTATGAATCGATTGGCAAGTCCAATCCCAATATCTTGATTTCGAGTGGCAATGCAGCGTATCCCCATATATATATCGTCCGCTAATACACGACCAATTAGGGTTTGGACAAAAATTTTTTCTGTCACCCCATTTCGAGGACTCACGGAAATACCTCGGATAGTACCACAATCTGTTCTACGTACAATAATGTGTTGAACTACTTCAACAAGTCTACGCGTGAGGTATCCAGCATCTGATGTTCGTACAGCAGTATCCACGACTCCTTTTCGAGCTCCGTAGCAGGAAATTATATATTCTGTCAAAGAAAGTCCTTCACGTAAATTGCTTTGAATGGGTAAATCAATCATTTGTCCTTGGGGATCCGACATTAATCCTCTCATACCTACTAATTGATGTACCTGAGATGCATTTCCTCGAGCTCCCGAAAAGGACATTAGATGGACTGGATTAGATGGATCAGTCATCCGAAAATTAGGATTCATTTCTTGTCTCAAATATTCACTTGTAGCATACCATATCTCAATGGATTGACGTAATTTTTCTACCGCGTGTACATTCCCATAATGATGGTGTTTATCTAAAATAAAACTTTGTTGTTCAGCATCTTGGACTAACCATCCCTTAGAAGGTATTGTTAAAAGATCATCAATCCCTAATGAAATAGATGTAGCAGTGGCTTGTTGGAAACCCAGAGTCTTCACTTGATCCAGGATATGTGATGTATATGCCATTCCGAAATGATCTATTAATCTGCTAATAAGTCGTTTCATAGCAGTTCCATCTATCACTTTATTGTGAAAGACCAGATCGGCTCGTTCTGCCATAAGTACCTCCATATTTCGCTGAGTAGGATTCGACAATGGACTTGAGTCAGTGATTCGAAAACTTCCTTTCCTCAATCTTGATTCACATAGAAATTAAGAAATTCTTATAATACCGATGAAATTGGATAAACCCGACTTCCCAAGGAAGGACGTCTAATCGAATTTATTTATTTAGATAGCGTATTTAGATAGCGTATAAATAGGCTCGACAAAACCCCTGTATGGCTTCTTCTATTTCTCGATAAAAAGAAACATGACCAACAGTAGTTCGAATGTATATACAACGGATTTTCTTTTTAATACTTCCTACTATTAGATAGTGTCCATAAATCTCATGATAAGTACCAAAAGATT